AATGAATTGCCTGATAAAAAGGATTACCTTGATAGGGTAAATCATGAAATTTAACGTTTCATTCATTATATTTAATAGAATTAAACTATTTCTAAAAGAATCAAAATCTTTTGTGCGTCATACACTAAAATATAAAAAGATAAGCTAATTAAGCTACTGGGTTCATACCCCATTTATAAAGGTTATAATCCTTTTCTTTTTAATTAAAAAAATTTCTAATAATATTTTTTTTATAATATTAATTTTTGGAACATTAGTAACAATTTCTTCTAATTCTTGATTAGGAGCTTGAATAGGATTAGAAATTAATTTATTATCATTTATCCCCCTAATAAATGATAATAAAAAAAATTTATTAACCTCAGAAAGTTCATTAAAATATTTTTTAACTCAAGCTTTTGCTTCTTCTATTTTATTATTTGCTATTATTATATTAATATTTTTTTATAATAACAATTTGTTTATATATAATTTATTTAATGAAATATTAATTTTATCAACTCTTTTACTAAAAAGAGGAGCAGCACCTTTTCACTTTTGATTTCCAGAAGTAATAGAGGGACTATCTTGAATCAATGGACTAATTTTGATAACATGACAAAAAATTGCACCTTTAATATTAATTTCTTATAACTTTATTTATAATTTTTTTATAATTACAATTATTTTAAGTATATTAATTGGTTCATTAGGAGGATTAAATCAAACTTCTATTCGAAAATTAATAGCTTTTTCTTCAATTAATCATTTAGGTTGAATAATATTAGCTATAATAAATAATGAAATATTATGATTTACTTATTTTTTATTATATTCTTTATTATCTATTTCTATTGTATTATTATTTAATAATTTTAAATTATTTTATTTTAATCAAATTTTTAATATATCAGTAATAAATCCTATTGTAAAAATATTTATTTTCTTAAATTTATTATCTTTAGGAGGATTACCTCCTTTTTTAGGATTCTTACCTAAATGATTAGTTATTCAAAATCTAGTAAGAATAAATCAATTTTTTATTCTTACTATTAGAGTATGTTTAACTCTAATTACATTATATTTTTATTTACGTTTATCATATAGAATTTTTATATTAAATTATCAAAAAAATTCATGATTATTAAAAAATAATTTTAATAATAAATTATCATTAATTAGATTAATTTTTAATTTTATTTCAATTAGAGGGTTAGTAATAATATCAAGAATTTATATTATTATTTAAGAATTTAAGTTAAAAAAACTAATAGCCTTCAAAGCTGAAAATATTTGTATTAATCTTTTAATTCTTAAGCCTTAATAAATTAAATTATTCCTTTAGAATTGCAGTCTAATATCATTAATGACTATAAAGCCTGATTAAAGAGATTATTTCCCATAAATAAATTTACAATTTATCGCCTAAACTTCAGCCATTTAATCGCGACAATGATTATTTTCTACAAATCATAAGGATATTGGAACTTTATATTTTATTTTTGGAGCTTGAGCTGGAATAGTAGGAACATCTTTAAGAATTCTTATTCGAGCTGAATTAGGACACCCAGGAGCATTTATTGGAGACGATCAAATTTATAATGTAATTGTAACTGCTCATGCTTTTATTATAATTTTCTTTATAGTTATACCTATTATAATTGGGGGATTTGGAAATTGATTAGTTCCTTTAATATTAGGAGCACCAGATATAGCATTTCCTCGAATAAATAATATAAGATTTTGAATATTACCCCCCTCATTAACTCTTTTAATTTCTAGAAGTATAGTAGAAAATGGAGCAGGAACAGGATGAACTGTTTATCCGCCTTTATCGTCTGGAATTGCTCACGCTGGGGCTTCAGTAGATTTAGCAATTTTTTCATTACATTTAGCTGGAATTTCTTCAATTTTAGGAGCAGTTAATTTTATTACTACAGTAATTAATATACGATCGCCAGGAATTACGTTAGACCGAATACCTTTATTCGTTTGATCTGTTGTAATTACTGCTATTTTATTATTATTATCATTGCCTGTATTAGCTGGAGCTATTACTATATTACTTACAGACCGAAATTTAAATACATCTTTTTTCGACCCAGCTGGAGGAGGAGACCCCATTTTATATCAACATTTATTTTGATTTTTTGGACACCCAGAAGTTTATATTTTAATTTTACCTGGATTTGGAATAATTTCACACATTATTACTCAAGAAAGAGGTAAAAAGGAAACATTCGGAAATTTAGGAATAATTTATGCTATATTAGCAATTGGATTACTTGGATTTATCGTATGAGCCCACCATATGTTTACAGTAGGAATAGACGTAGATACTCGAGCTTATTTTACATCAGCTACAATAATTATTGCTGTTCCAACTGGAATTAAAATTTTTAGTTGATTAGCTACATTACACGGAACACAACTTACTTATAGCCCAGCTATATTATGAGCATTTGGATTTGTATTTTTATTTACAGTTGGAGGATTAACTGGAGTTGTTTTAGCAAATTCATCAATTGATATTGTTTTACATGATACTTATTATGTTGTAGCTCATTTTCATTATGTCTTATCAATAGGAGCAGTATTTGCTATTATAGCAGGATTTATTCACTGATACCCTTTATTAACAGGATTAACTATAAACCCTACATGATTAAAAATCCAATTTTCTATTATATTTATTGGAGTAAATTTAACATTTTTCCCGCAACATTTTCTAGGATTAGCCGGAATACCTCGACGATATTCAGATTTTCCAGATAGTTATCTATCTTGAAATATTATTTCTTCATTAGGAAGTACAATCTCATTATTTGCTATTTTGTATTTTTTATTTATTATTTGAGAAAGTATAATTACACAACGTACACCTAGTTTTCCTATACAATTGTCTTCATCAATTGAATGATATCATACCCTTCCCCCAGCTGAACATACATATGCAGAGCTTCCTTTATTAACTAATAATTTCTAATATGGCAGATTAGTGCAATGAATTTAAGCTTCATTTATAAAGATTTTATCTTTTGTTAGAAAATGGCAACATGAGCAAATTTAGGTTTACAAGATAGTTCTTCACCTTTAATAGAACAATTAAATTTTTTTCATGATCATACACTTCTTATTTTAACTATAATTACAATTTTAGTAGGATATATTATAGGAATATTAATATTTAATAAATTTACTAATCGATTTTTACTTCATGGACAAACAATTGAAATTATTTGAACAGTTCTACCAGCAATTATTTTAATATTTATTGCCTTTCCATCTTTACGATTATTATATTTAATAGATGAAATTAATACTCCATCTATTACCTTAAAATCAATTGGACATCAGTGATACTGAAGATATGAATATTCTGATTTTTTAAATTTAGAATTTGATTCATATATAATTCCTACTAATGAATTAGAAACAAACGGATTTCGATTATTAGATGTTGATAATCGAGTTGTTTTACCAATAAACAATCAAATTCGAATTTTAGTAACAGCTACTGATGTATTACACTCATGAACTGTTCCCTCTTTAGGAGTAAAGGTAGATGCTACTCCTGGACGATTAAATCAAATTAATTTCTTAATTAATCGACCAGGATTATTTTTTGGACAATGTTCAGAAATCTGTGGGGCTAATCATAGTTTTATACCAATTGTAATTGAAAGAATCCCTATAAATTACTTTATTAAATGAATTACTTCAATAACTAATTCATTAGATGACTGAAAGCAAGTAATGATCTCTTAAATCATATTATAGTAAATTAGCACTTACTTCTAATGATAAAGTATAAAAAAATTAGTTTTATACAAAACCTTAGTATGTCAAACTAAAAAAATTAGTTAAATCTAATATTTTTTAATCCCACAAATAGCCCCAATTAATTGATTAATTCTATTTTTTGTATTTTCAATTACATTAGTAATTTTTAATATTTTAAATTACTTTTGTTTTTTTTATACTCCTATAAAAACATCTCAATCATTAAATATTAAATTAAACAAATTAAACTGAAAATGATAACAAATTTATTTTCTGTATTTGACCCTTCTACATCAATTTTAAATTTATCATTAAACTGATTAAGAACATTTTTAGGATTATTTTTAATTCCTATATCTTTTTGATTAATACCTAATCGATTCCAGTTAATTTGAAATAATATCTTATTAACTCTTCACAAAGAATTCAAAACATTATTAGGTCCTTCAGGACATAATGGAAGAACATTAATATTTATTTCATTATTTAGTTTAATTATATTTAATAATTTTTTAGGATTATTTCCTTATATTTTTACAAGAACAAGTCATTTAACTTTAACTTTAACCTTAGCATTTCCATTATGATTAAGTTTTATATTATATGGATGAATTAATCATACACAACATATATTTGCTCATTTAGTTCCTCAAGGAACTCCTCCAATTTTAATACCATTTATAGTATGTATTGAAACAATTAGCAATGTAATTCGACCAGGAACATTAGCAGTACGATTAACAGCTAATATAATTGCCGGACATCTTCTTTTAACTTTACTAGGAAATACAGGGCCTGTAACAACTAATTATATTATTTTATCTATTATTTTAACTACACAAATTGCATTATTAGTATTAGAATCAGCAGTAGCAATTATTCAATCTTATGTATTTGCAGTATTAAGAACTTTATATTCAAGAGAAGTAAATTAATGTCAACACACGCCAATCACCCATTTCATTTAGTAGATTATAGACCATGACCTTTAACGGGGGCTATTGGAGCAATAACTACAGTCTCTGGTCTTGTTCAATGATTTCATCAATATACAATAACATTATTTATTTTAGGAAATATTATTACAATTTTAACTATATATCAATGATGACGAGATATTTCTCGAGAAGGAACTTTTCAAGGATTACACACTTTTCCAGTTACAATTGGTTTACGATGAGGAATAATTTTATTTATTGTTTCTGAAGTATTTTTCTTTATTTCTTTTTTTTGAGCTTTCTTTCACAGTAGATTATCTCCAACAATTGAACTAGGAATAACTTGACCTCCTGTAGGAATTATAGCTTTTAACCCCTTTCAAATTCCTCTATTAAATACAGCAATTTTATTAGCTTCAGGAGTAACTGTAACTTGAGCTCATCATGCATTAATAGAAAGAAATCATTCTCAAGGAACACAAGGTCTCTTTTTTACTATTGTATTAGGAATTTATTTTACTATTCTTCAAGCATATGAATATATTGAAGCTCCTTTCACAATTGCAGATGCAGTATATGGGTCAACATTTTATATAGCAACTGGATTTCATGGATTACATGTATTAATTGGAACAACATTTTTATTAATTTGCTTTTTACGACACATTAACTATCATTTTTCAAAAGACCATCATTTTGGATTTGAAGCAGCTGCTTGATATTGACATTTTGTAGATGTTGTATGATTATTTTTATATATTACTATTTATTGATGAGGTAGATATTTATAAAGTATATACTTGTATATGTGACTTCCAATCACAAGGACTAAAAAATTTTAGTATAAATAATATTAATACTATCAACAATAACATTAATTATTTTTATTATTACAATTATAGTAATAATATTAGCCACTTTGTTATCAAAAAAAACTCTTTTAGATCGAGAAAAATGTTCACCATTTGAATGTGGATTTGATCCAATAAATTCTTCTCGATTACCTTTTTCACTACGATTTTTTTTAATTGCAATTATTTTTTTAATTTTTGATGTAGAAATTGCTTTATTATTGCCTATAATTTTAATTATTAAATCATCAAATTTAATAAATTGAACAGTTACAAGTTTATTTTTTATTTTTATTTTATTAATTGGATTATATCATGAATGAAATCAAGGAGCTTTAGAATGAAATGAATAATTAAATATGAAGCGATATATTGCAATTAGTTTCGGCCTAATCTTAGGTGAAATTCACCCATATTTTATTGGGGTAATAGTTAATTATAACATTTAATTTGCATTTAAAAAGTATTGAACTTTCAATTTACCTTATTAATTGAAACCAAAAAGAGGTATATCACTGTTAATGATAAAATTGAATTTTTAAAATTCCAATTAAAGAAATATAAATGGAATTAAACCATTAAAGATAAAAGTTAGCAGCTTTTTCTTGATCAACATATTTCATTTATATAGTTTAAAAAAAACATTACATTTTCAATGTAAAAATAAAAATTTATTTTTTATAAATATTTAAAGATTAAAACAATCACCCTAACATCTTCAGTGTCATGCTCTAAATATAAGCTATTTAAATTAATTGACTAATACAACTAATATTAATAAAATAATAAACCATAGTATGTATCTTAATAAATAAATTTTTAAATTATTTTTTTGAAATTCTTGTAAATATAATGAATAATTTTTTAATTGATAATAAATTATTTGTCTTCCAAAAAATTCTCTTCAACCTTGATCAAAACTTTTATAAGAATACAATCCTAATTTTAATGGATAATTAATTACTCCTAATGTAGAAACTACGGGTATAAATCATATTGATCCTACAAAAAAAGTAAAATTATATAAATATAAAGCCTTATTAATAAAAAATAATCCTACATTACTTAAAATATATCCAATTAAACCCCCAATTAAACAAACAAATAAAGTTAATAACTTTATTTCACTAGGTAAACAAATTATAGAAGGATTTAAAAATATTAATCATCTTAAAAGTCTCCCCCCAATTACTGCTATAATAGTTAAAAAACAAATACTAAATAATATAGTTCACCCCGAATCATTTAATGGATGTAATCTATTTCTATTAAAATCTCCTGTTATTGAATAATAACATAAACGAAATGAATAACAAACAGTCAATCCTGTTCTAAAAAAAAAAAGAAAAAAAATAAAAGAATTAACATAAGACAATATTACTATTTCTAAAATTAAATCCTTTGAATAAAATCCTGCTAAAAAAGGTATACCACACAAAGCTAAATTAGCTACATTAAAACATCTACATGTTAAAGGTATACTTATTATTAAGCCCCCTATAGTTCGAATATCTTGAGAATTTTTTATATTATGAATAATTGAACCCGCACATATAAACAATAATGCCTTAAATAAAGCATGAGTTAATAAATGAAAAAAAGCCAATTTATAAAATCCTATTGATAAAATTCTTATCATTAAACCTAATTGACTTAAAGTTGATAAAGCAATAATTTTTTTTAAATCAAATTCAAAATTAGCCCCTAATCCTGCTATAAATATTGTTAATCCAGAAATTAATAATAAAAATTGTCTTATTCACCAATTTATAATTAAATCATTAAATCGAATTAATAAATAAACTCCAGCTGTAACTAAAGTTGAAGAATGAACTAAAGCAGAAACTGGAGTAGGAGCTGCTATTGCAGCAGGTAATCAAGAAGAAAAAGGAATTTGAGCTCTTTTTGTTATAGCTGCTAACATAACTAATGCTCCAATTACTATTATTTCAATATTATTTTTTATTATATCTAAATAAAAAATATAATTTCATCTTCCATAATTTAATATTCAAGCAATAACTAATAATAAAGCTACATCTCCAATTCGATTTGATAAAGCAGTTAATATACCGGCATTATAAGATTTAATATTTTGAAAGTAAATAACTAAACAATAAGAAACTAATCCTAAACCGTCTCATCCTAGTAAAATACTAATTAAATTAGGACTAATAATTAATATTATTATAGATATAACAAATATTAATACTAATAAAATAAATCGATTAATATTATAATCTTCTTCTATGTACTGATTTCTATAAAAAATTACTAAAGAAGAAATAAGTAATACAAAAGATATAAATATTAAACTTATTCAATCAAATAAAAATGTCATAACAATTGATATTCTTTGAAGTCTTAATACCTCTCATTCAATAAAATAAACTAAATCATTTAATAAAAATTTTAGACTAATAAAAAATAAAGAAAAACTAATAAAAATTAAAAAATAAAAACTAATTTTACAATAATTAATTAAAGAATTCACGATCTAAAATGAAATAATCATATCATTGACACCACAAATCAATATTTTTTTTAAACTATTTAAATAAATTCATAATATACAAAAACTACTTTTTATAATCAATAGATTTAAAGGTAATCAATGCAATATTAATAATAAAAATTCACGAATAGAACCTACCGAAAAAAAATAAACCCCAGAATAAATTTTACCATGTTGACTATAAGCAAATAAATATAAAGAATAAGCGGCACTAAAAAAAGATAAAAAAGATAATATAATTATAGAAACTCAAGATCAAGCTACAATTCTATTTAACAAAGAAATTTCTCCTAATAAGTTTAAAGTGGGGGGAGCTGCTATATTACCCGAACATAATAAAAATCACCATAAACTTAAAGAAGGTATAAAATTTAATAACCCCTTATTAATTAATAATCTTCGACTACCCATTCGTTCGTAAGAAATATTAGCTAAACAAAATAATCCAGATGAACATAAACCATGAGCAATTATTAAAGCATAAGAACCAGTTAACCCTCAATAAGATATTGTTAATAAACCTCTTAAAACAATTCCTATATGAGCCACCGAAGAATAAGCAATTAAAGCCTTTAAATCAGTTTGTCGTAAACAAACTAATCTAATTAAAACTCCTCCTACTAAACTGATTCTAATTCATCAATAGTTATACTTTATCCCAGAAATTTGTAATAAAGAAAATATTCGTAAAAGTCCATATCCCCCTAATTTTAATAAAATCCCAGCTAAAATTATTGACCCAGAAACAGGAGCTTCTACATGTGCCTTAGGAAGTCATAAATGTACTAAAAATATAGGTATTTTTACTAAAAAAGCAAATACTAAAGATAAATATAATAAATTTATATTTATAAAAAAATAATTAGATAATAAAGTGAAAGAAAGAGTATTTATAAAATTTAAAATATAAAAAATACCAATTAATAAAGGTAATGAAGCTAAAAGTGTATAAAACAACAAATAAATACCCGCTTGTAAACGTTCAGGCTGATATCCTCAACCTAAAATTAAAAATAAAGTAGGAATTAATCTAGCTTCAAAAAATAAATAAAATATAAATATTCTTATAGAGCTAAAAGTTAATACTAATATAAATAATAAAAATAAAATTATAAATAAAAATAATGATTTATAATTATTAAAAAAATAAACCTTCTCTCTAGCTATTAATATTAAACCACAAATTCAAAATCTTAATAAAATTAAACCAAAAGAAATTATATCCAACCCAAAATAATAAGAAATATAATTAAAAAAACTTAAAGAACTCAAATTAATTATAAATACAAAAGTTAATAAAAAAATTAAATTTTGAACCATTCAATAAAAATTCTTTAAAAAAGAAAGAGGAAATATAAATAATAAAACAAAAATAAACTTTAACATTGTAAAATAGAAAAACTTTGAAAATAATCATTACCATGAGTTCGAATTATTGAAACTAAAATTGATAGCCCTAATACTCCTTCACATACACAAAAAGTTAAAAAAAATATTCTAAAATAAGTTTCATAATTCATAAAATTTAAATAAAAAAATAAAAAAATAAATAATCTTAATACTATATATTCTAATCTTAACAAAGTAGATAATAAATGTTTCCGATTAGAAACAAATACCATACAACCAAATAAAAATATAATTATTGATAAATAAAATATTAAAAATATATTTGCCATTAATTTTAGTTTAAATAGTTTAACAAAAACATTAGTCTTGTAAACTAAAAATAAAAATTATTTTTTTTTAAACTTCAAGAAAAAAGAAATCTCTTTTTCACTAACTCCCAAAGTTAATATTTTAAATAAACTATTTCTTGATATTACAAAATTAATTATTTCAATAATTTGTTTAATTATAAGATTTATTTTTATACAAATAAAACACCCTTTATCAATAGGATTAATATTATTAATTCAAACATTTTTAACGTGTTTAATTACCGGAATTTATGTTGATTCTTTTTGATTTTCTTATGTATTATTTTTAATTTTTTTAGGGGGAATACTTATTTTATTTATTTATGTAACTTCTTTATCATCAAATGAAATATTTACAATATCACTTAAATTAACAATATTTAGATTATTTTTATTAAGTATAATAATAATAATTTCTATATTATTAGATAAGAGCTTATTAGAACAATTTATTAGAAACATTGAAATAAAAAAATTATCTATAGAAATTAATTTAATTAATGAAAATATTTTATCATTAAATAAAATATATAATTTTCCTACAAACTTAATTACATTATTACTAATTAATTATTTATTTTTAACTTTATTAGTAACTGTAAAAATTACAAAAAAATTTTATGGTCCTTTACGACCAATAAATTAATGTTTAAACCTATTCGAAAAACACACCCTTTAATTAGAATTGCAAATAATGCATTAGTAGATTTACCTGCACCTTCAAATATTTCAGCTTGATGAAATTTTGGATCTTTATTAGGATTATGTTTAATACTACAAATTTTAACAGGATTATTCTTAGCTATACATTATGCTGCCGATATTGAAACTGCTTTTAATAGAGTAAATCATATTTGTCGAGATGTTAATAATGGATGATTCTTACGAATTTGTCATGCTAATGGAGCTTCTTTTTTTTTTGCTTGTTTATTTATTCATGTAGGACGAGGAGTCTATTATGAATCATATTTATATCATATAACATGAAATACAGGAGTTATTATTTTATTTTTAACTATAGCAACTGGATTTTTAGGATACGTTTTACCATGAGGACAAATATCTTTTTGAGGAGCTACAGTAATTACAAATCTTTTATCAGCAGTACCTTATTTAGGAATAGATTTAGTTCAATGGATTTGAGGAGGATTTGCAGTTGATAATGCAACTTTAACTCGATTTTTTACTTTCCACTTTATTTTTCCTTTTATTATTTTAGCATTAATAATAATTCATTTATTATTTTTACACCAAACAGGATCAAATAATCCATTAGGATTAAATAGAAATGTGGATAAAATTCCATTTCATCCATATTTTATTTATAAGGATATTTTTGGATTTATTGTATTTTTATGAATTTTAATTACTTTTATTTGAAAGTTTAATTATTTATTAATAGACCCAGAAAACTTTATTCCCGCCAACCCCTTAGTTACTCCCGTTCATATTCAACCAGAATGATATTTTTTATTTGCTTACGCAATTTTACGATCAATTCCTAACAAATTAGGAGGAGTAATTGCATTAGTTTTATCTATTGCTATTTTATTAATTCTTCCTTTTACTCATGCTAGAAAATTCCGAGGATTACAATTTTATCCACTAAATCAAATTTTATTTTGAAATATAGTAATTGTAGCATCTTTATTAACTTGAATTGGAGCTCGTCCTGTAGAAGATCCTTATATTTTAACAGGACAAATTTTAACAGTTTTATATTTTTCTTATTTTATTATTAACCCATTATTAGCTAAGAGTTGAGATAAGTTATTAAATTAAATTAATAAGCTTTTATAGCATATGTCTTGAAAACATAAGAAAGAAGTAAATCCTTCTATTAATTTATACTAAAATTTATTCATTAAAATAATAAAGAAATAAAAAAAATCTTTAAACCTACAAAAAAAAATAAATAATTTAATGATAAAGGTAAAAAACTTTTTCAAGCTAAATACATCAACTTATCATAACGAAACCGAGGTAATGTTCCTCGAACTCAAATAAAAATAAAAGAAATAAATCTCAACTTTAAAAAAAATATAAAACTATAAATATCACTTCCAAGAAAAATTACTACAAATAATATACTCATAAACAAAATACTTGAATATTCTGCTAAAAAAATTAAAGCAAATCCTCCTCTTCTATATTCTACATTAAATCCAGAAACTAATTCAGATTCCCCTTCAGCAAAATCAAAAGGAGTACGATTAGTTTCTGCTAAACAAGACGCTAATCATACCAATCTTAAAGGAAAACAAAATACAATAAATCAGATATAATCTTGATATACATGAAAATTTAAAAAATTATAATTCCCAACTAAAAAAATAAAACTTAATAAAATTAAAGCTAATCTTACTTCATAAGAAATAGTTTGAGCCACTGCTCGTAACCCCCCTAATAAAGCATAATTAGAATTAGACGATCAACCCGCAATTATAACAGTATAAACCCCTAATCTAGTACAACACAAAAAAAATAAAACCCCTAAATTAAATGAATATAACTTAATTAAATAAGGAATACATATTCAAATTAATAAAGATAAAAATAAAGAAAATACAGGAGAAAAATAATAAGAAATATAATTAGATAATAATGGATATGTTTGTTCCTTAGTAAATAATTTCACAGCATCACTAAAAGGTTGTAATAATCCATTAAACCCTACTTTATTAGGTCCTTTCCGAATTTGAATATAACCCAAAACTTTACGCTCTAATAAAGTTAAAAAAGCTACACCTACTATTACACAAATAACTAATAATAAACTTCCAATTAAAGGCATTAAATTATCAATAAAATACAATACTATTTATAATTAAAAATTATATTTATAAATTCTAAATTTATTGCACTAATCTGCCAAAATAGTAAATTATTTTAATAATTTTCAATTTCATAAAATTATATTTTTTATATTAGGTCCTTTCGTACTACAATATAATAATTAATTAAAGATAGAAACCAACCTGGCTTACACCGGTTTGAACTCAGATCATGTAAGAATTCAAAGGTCGAACAGACCTAAACTTTAAACTTCTACACCTAAAAATAACTCTTAATCCAACATCGAGGTCGCAATCTTTTTTATCGATATGAACTCTCTAAAAAAATTACGCTGTTATCCCTAAGGTAACTTAAATTTTTAATCCATAAAATAGGATCTTTTATTCATAAATTTATGTAAATAAATAATAAAAGTTAATTTAATTTTAATACCACCCCAGTAAAATTTTATCTAAAATATAATTATTAAAATTCTTTATAAATTATAATTTATAAAAATAAAGATCTATAGGGTCTTCTCGTCTTTTAATTATATTTTAACTTTTTAATTAAAAAATAAAGTTCTAAAAAATTTTTAAAAAAACAGTATATATCTCATTCAACCATTCATACCAGCCTTCAATTAAAAGACTATTGATTATGCTACCTTCGCACGGTCAAAATACCGCGGCCCTTTAAAATTCAGTGGGCAGGTTAGACTTTAAATAAAATACAAAAAGACATGTTTTTGATAAACAGGTGAATATATTTAATTTGCCGAATTCTTCATTAAAACCTAACAATTAAATTATATTATAAAAATAAATATACTAATTTTATCATAATTACTAAATTTTTTTTATTAAAATTTAAATTTTAATAAAAAATTTAATTTAAATTAAATAATTTTTAATAAAAAATAAATTATAACAAATTTATTAATAATAGCTATTTTTAAGCTTATATTTATTTTAAAAATTATAAAAATATAAAAATTTATCTTAAAGCTCATCCCTTAAAATATTATTTTATTAATTTATTAAATTAATGAAATTAAATTAATAAAATTAATAAACTAAATTAAATTTATTTCTTAAAAAACTAGATATATTTTAAAGCGATTAACGTTTCATTTCTAATTATATATTTAAAATATTTATTCTACAATAACTTTATTATATAATTAAATCTTTAAAATTCGAGAAAAATTAATATAATAATTTATTAATTAATAAACCCTGATACACAAGGTACAATAAATTAAATTTTCTTTTAATTTAAAAATTTTTCAAATTATTTCAATATTCTTTTAAAATACTAATACACTATAATTAAAATTATTATTTCATTATAAATTACTAAAACTAATAAATTTAAAATTATTTTTATTAAAAATAATAAACAAAAAAAAATAATTAATAAATAATTATTATCAATTTAAATTGATTTGCACAAATTTCCTTTCAATGTAAATGAAATACTTTACTAATTAAGCTTTAAATTGTCATTCTAGATACACTTTCCAGTACATCTACTATGTTACGACTTATCTCATTTTAAAAATGAGAGCGACGGGCGATGTGTGCATGTTTTAGAGCTATAATCATATAAATAATCTATTTTATATTACTATTAAATCCACCTTCAAATTTTTATTTCAAAAAATTATCCGTATAAATAAATTTATTGTAATCCATTTCTACTTAAACATAAACTGCACCTTGACCTGACATATTATTTAATAAAATATTTAGAAAATTATTAATCTTATAATATATTCTGATGACGACGATATACAAATTGAATACAAATTTAAGTAAGGTCCAACGTGGATTATCAATAACAGAACAGATTCCTCTAAATAGACTAAAACACCGCCAAATTCTTTAAATTTTAAGAATATAACTAATACTACTTAAGTATTTTATTTATTTAATTTTAATAATAGGGTATCTAATCCTAGTTTATAATAAAATTTTTATAGCTTAAATTAATTTTCAATTAATTATAAATAAATTTAAAAATTTCACCTAATAAATTTATAAATAAATTAAATAAAATAAAATTTAACTAATACTAAAAATTTTTATTTGCATCATTTGTATAACCGCAGTAGCTGGCACAAATTTTACCAATACTATATATTATTACTAATTCAAAATTTCTTTTATAATTAATATTAATTACTGCGAATAAATTATAAAATTTTAATTTTTAAAATTAAAATTAATTCACACAAAAATTTACATGTAAAATAAAATAATAATAAAATATTTAACTAGAATAAAATAATATTATTAATATAAATTAAAAATAATTTATTAAATTTATAATTTATTTTAATTTTAAAATAAAAAAATATATAATTAATAAAATTTTATAAATTAATTTTAAAATTAAAAATTTATAGTACAATCATCTCAAAATTATTCCCCTATTTTTTTTTTTTTTTTTATTATAATTAATTTATAATTTATAATTATAATTTTTATATTAATTTTTAATTAATAAATTTATATATTATTAATAATTTAATTTTAAATTATTAATAATATAATATATATATATATATATATATATATATATATATATATATATATATATATATATATATATATATATATTTATATATATATTATAAATTTATTATTAATTAATAAATCTATTTTTTTTTCAAATATAAGACTATTTGGTTTATAATTAATATCACCCATTTAATATAAATATATTATACGTTAAATAATTATATATAATATAAATCATTTATATAATAAATTATTTTTAATTTTGGGTCCGTTTTTTTTAATTTTGGGTCCGTTTTTTTTAATTTTTATATTAAATAAAAA